GGGAATCTGCTTTGAAATCGTCTGCCCTGCACCCACCCCCGAGTATATGCTTCAACAGGAATCACACAAGGGTGGATTGATACAATCTAAACCTCTGGTAAAATGCCCCCCGTAACCCAGCAGATAAAGTGCATTACATAGTCCGTTTTAGGGATTGGCGACTACCCATTCAGTGACTTTGGCACTGGACGTTCCAAAAATGGGTACTATCGGGTCGGGTGAATTCAATAATAGACGCCTGGTGGCATTCCAGCTTTCCTTCTCCTTTCAGGACCTATCCGAAAGAGAATCCAGTACTTCTCGGTCGTGAATAGGGCGAACCGCCCCGTGGATATCTTTGCTTCGAACCAAAAACAATTAGAATTAGGCTCGGTCAACTGGAATGTCTATTATCCATATAGGGGATCTTCCAATCGGGAAGATCCATCGACCTGAGACGAAGAGAAAGGTCTATCTATTTTATTTAGTTATTCAGTTAAACCAATGATTCGTTATTGGAGCAGATAGCAAAAACCATTTCATCTGACATGCGTATTTTTGATTTTCCAATGGATTTACATCTTTCATTAATGGAAATTTTTTGATGTAGTGAGTAATAGCTCTGGTTGTTCGCTGTTCAAGAATTCTTGTTTAGGCAGTTCATACCGTCCATACATAGTGTTTTGATCTAAGATTTCAATTCTTCCATGTTTCAGCAGTAGCATATTCTTCCATGGAGCTAAGCTCCATGGAAGAAAGAAGTGTTTCCGCGACTCTACCACCCAGTCAATTCCGTTCCACTTAATCCTCATGACCACATATCTTTCCGGCTAAGTAATGGGAAACCCTTCTCCTGTTACATGAATCCAATTTTCATTTCATCCGAGAAAAGCCATCTTTTTCTCAACAATGTCTTTGCCATTTGATCCAATAGCCTTCCGTGAGATAGGAACAGATTTGATAAATACTGATAACTCTCGGATCGAATATTAGAACGGGAAAATCCATTAGATAATGAACTATTGGTTCTAAGCCATCTCTGGCGATGAATCAAGAATTCGAAGTGCTTTTTTTTCCTATTCTTGAGAAACCAGCGTTTAGATAGAGATGGAAGAGGATCCATTTTGGCAGTAAGAATAAGAAGCCCCTTTAACATCTCTTCATCTTCATCTGCAAAGAATTCTCGATGTGAAAAGACAGAGACAAAGGGCTCATCTTTGAATAGGGAAAAGAGTGGATCCGGGGGGTCCCAAATGAATTGGCTTATTCGAAAAAAGCCTTGTTCTTTGGAAAATCTAGCTCGTGGCGGGTACTGCATGGTTTCACTCTGCAAGAACTCCGAATCCCCCTCTTGAAGCTCATCCTCCTCTTGACGCTCATCCTCCTCTTGAAGCTGATCCTCCTCTTGAAGCTCATCCTTTTCATCATAAAGGATCCCCCGACCGGCCCAATAGGGAAATCCCAATTCATTGGGCCTTTCGATACAATCAAATAGAAATTCCCAAGGGCGCCATATTCTAGGAGCCCAGTCTATGTGATCGAAGAAACCCTCCTCTATTTCCCCTTCTTCAAACTCCGATTCGTATTTTTGATAGAGAAATTTCTGATCAACGATAGAATAAGATCCATTTTGCATCATATATAAGGGATTCCTTGGTTCGGGCCGAAGAAGGAATTTCACTCGATCATTATCAAACCGACTGCAATCTCTTTCTGTCCGCGAGGATGCCATCAGAGCGCCTTCTATTTCTACTAGGCCATGAACTAGATCAGAATCATTCTCAACGAACCGATAAGAAGTGATCCTATTTTTTTCATCGGGTCCGGGTAGAGACCAAAGGTCTTGAGCGACCGATCCGGCAGAACAACTCAAAAGATAAAGAAGTATCGTTAATTTCTTCATGCTCGTTCCAAGTTCGAAGTACCATTTGTACAAATAAGGATCCCCTTCTTCACACAATTGCTTCTTTATATAGATAGATATAGGATCTAGGAGGCAATTTCCTAGAAGTACTTTTTGCACAACAGCCCTTCCTATCTGATAGAAAAGGATCCCGTGATCCTGAACCGGTATTACATGGGCTCGCAAATCCCAAGTTTGTCTATGAAGAGCAGATCTAATTGTATTAGTGTCTAGAATTGATTTCTTCTGTGTAATACTAATTGATAGGGCCTCATTGGCAAGTGCTACAAGATCTCGTGCATTGGAACCCATGGCTGTGGACCCGAATCGATTAGTATGGAACATTTTCTTTTCCAAGTGAAATCCCCTAGTATATGAAAGAGTGAAAAAGCGCTTTCGTTGTTGTGGAATAAGAAGCCTTCGTATCTTAATACATGTATTGAATTGATTCGGGGCTATTAGAGCGGGATCCACTTTTTGGGGAATATGAGTCGAAGCAATAACAAGAATATTTCTAGTAGAACATCTTTCACAATCCCTGGAGAGATAGTTCACTAATAGACCGAGGGATAAGTCCTTCGACTCATTCATATCCAGATCATGAATGTCTGGAATCCA